GTCTACCCCGGGAAAAGATCTGTCCGAATTCTATTTGCACATATAGGACAAATGGTCTCAGTACCATTTTTTTGTTATGACTTCTTTTTTTTTGTCTTGCTTTCCCAAAACTATTTGATGTATTCATCATACTATTCCGTTGGTCGGCAATTTGGGATCACTACTATCACTACTATAGTAATAGTAGGTATAAAGTAATAGTAGGTATAAGAATCATTTATGATACAAGTGGTAATCATACATATATTATATTAACAATTTGTTATCGATTTGGTATTTTCTGAACGGAGCCTGGATACTTTATTTTATCAGTCCAAGTAAACCATAAATTCTTCTAAATTGATAATATTGATCCCCAATATAAAATAAATTGATCTAATTGCACTTCACGCTCCGAATGATTGATTGATGCCTCACTCAATACAATATCTCTTGGGCGAAACAGAGGATATCTCGATCAGGGGAGAGAACGGGTAAATCCCATATGACCCAATATGTCTGACAAGTCGCACTATATGTCAACCCAAACCGCATCTTCCTCTCCAGGACTCCGAAAAGGTACTTTTGGAACACCAATGGGCATTAAATTAAAGAAAAAAATTTAGTACTATACTTCACTTTAATATGGAAACGTAACAATCAATGGTTTATTGTCTTCATCCCTTTTTTCTCTTTATTCTATTTGATACATAGATTGGAAAGTTTATAGAGTAAGACAGAATGAATAAAGAAAAAATTTGAACGAAGAAATCGATCGTTCGAATGATAAACAAGTATCTATCCATTCGTTCCCCAAAAATGGGACCAATCCTCCCATTGCGTATTGGTACTTATCGGGTATAGAATAGATCTGCTTCTCTTTGTTCTTACGAACAAAATTGTTTCGTTATTTTCACCTTATTTTCAATGGAATGGAATAAATATTAATCCTTTCTGATACGGAATCTACTGAAAAGGTTAGGTACATGGTTAGTATATATAGTCTTTTCCAATGCGATAAAATAAAGTGGCATAGTGTCTATTTTTCTTTGATAAAGAGGTATTTCCATGGGTTTACCTTGGTATCGTGTTCATACTGTCGTATTGAATGATCCCGGTCGATTGCTTTCTGTTCATATAATGCATACAGCTCTAGTTTCTGGTTGGGCTGGTTCGATGGCTTTATATGAATTAGCGGTTTTTGATCCCTCTGATCCCGTTCTTGATCCGATGTGGAGACAAGGTATGTTCGTTATACCCTTCATGACTCGTTTAGGAATAACCAATTCGTGGGGTGGTTGGAGTATTTCAGGAGGAACTATAACAAATCCGGGTATTTGGAGTTATGAAGGTGTGGCAGGGGCACACATAGTGTTTTCCGGTTTGTGCTTCTTGGCAGCTATCTGGCATTGGGTATATTGGGACCTAGAAATATTCTGTGATGAACGTACGGGAAAACCTTCTTTGGATTTGCCCAAGATCTTTGGAATTCATTTATTTCTCTCAGGGGTAGCTTGCTTTGGCTTTGGCGCATTTCATGTAACAGGTTTGTATGGTCCTGGAATATGGGTGTCCGATCCTTATGGACTAACTGGAAAAGTACAATCTGTAAATCCAGCGTGGGGCGCGGAAGGTTTTGATCCTTTTGTTCCGGGAGGAATAGCCTCTCATCATATTGCAGCGGGTACATTGGGCATATTAGCAGGCCTATTCCATCTTAGTGTTCGTCCGCCTCAACGTCTATACAAAGGATTACGTATGGGCAATATTGAAACTGTACTTTCCAGTAGTATCGCTGCTGTTTTTTTTGCAGCTTTTGTTGTTGCTGGAACTATGTGGTATGGTTCAGCAACTACCCCAATCGAATTATTTGGTCCTACTCGTTATCAGTGGGATCAGGGATACTTTCAGCAAGAAATATATCGAAGAGTTAGTGCCGGGCTAGCCGAAAATCTTAGTTTATCGGAAGCTTGGTCTAAAATTCCCGAAAAATTAGCTTTTTATGATTATATTGGTAATAATCCGGCAAAGGGGGGATTATTCAGAGCAGGCTCAATGGACAATGGGGATGGAATTGCTGTTGGATGGTTAGGACACCCCGTCTTTAGAGATAAAGAAGGGCGCGAGCTTTTTGTACGTCGTATGCCTACTTTTTTTGAAACATTTCCGGTAGTTTTGGTAGATGAAGACGGAATTGTGAGAGCTGATGTTCCTTTTAGAAGGGCAGAATCAAAGTATAGTGTTGAACAAGTAGGTGTTACTGTTGAGTTCTATGGTGGCGAACTTAATGGAGTAAGTTATTCTGATCCTGCTACTGTGAAAAAATATGCTAGACGTGCCCAATTAGGTGAAATTTTTGAATTAGATCGGGCTACTTTGAAATCCGATGGTGTTTTTCGTAGCAGTCCAAGGGGTTGGTTCACTTTTGGGCATGCTACGTTTGCTTTGCTCTTCTTTTTTGGACACATTTGGCATGGCGCTAGAACCTTGTTCAGAGATGTTTTTGCTGGTATTGATCCAGATTTGGATGCTCAAGTGGAATTTGGAGCATTCCAAAAACTTGGAGATCCAACTACAAGGAGACAAGTAGTCTGATACGACATTGTTGTGGTATCTTTCGCCTCTATTTTTTTTTATTTGACATTGGGTATCAGAGAAATCTTGACTTGAATCACCTTTCTTTGACTTTTTTTCTTTCTTTATATGATATGATAAATGATCCCAAATGAATAGGTGTGGAAGCTATAATTGTAAACCACGATCGAATCCATGGAAGCATTGGTTTATACATTCCTTTTAGTCTCGACTTTAGGGATAATTTTTTTCGCTATCTTTTTTCGAGAACCACCTAAGGTTCCGACTAAAAAAATGAAATAACCTTTCGAAATAATTTAATTGAAGTAATGAGCCTCCCATATTGGGAGGCTCATTACTTCAACTAGTCCCCGTGTTCTTCGAATGGATCTCTTAGTTGTTGAGAGGGTTGCCCAAAAGCGGTATATAAGGCGTACCCAGTAAAGCTTACAAGTAAACCGGATATGGAGATGGCGACTAGGGTTGCTGTTTCCATTTTTAGATAATTTCAAGATCACAATGGATCTACGATAAGATCGTTTATTTACAACTACAACGGAATAGTATACAAAGTCAACAGATCTCAACCAATCATTAAATAGGATTTATGGCTACACAAACCGTTGAGGATAGTTCTAGATCTGGGCCAAGACGAACTACTGTAGGGGATTTATTGAAACCATTGAATTCGGAATATGGTAAAGTAGCTCCGGGATGGGGGACTACACCACTTATGGGGGTCGCAATGGCTCTATTTGCGATATTCCTATCTATTATTTTGGAAATTTATAATTCTTCCGTTTTACTGGATGGAATTTCAATGAGTTAGGTTTATAAGAACTATGAAGTCCTAGTCTTTCAATCAAAGAAAAAATTACTTTAGACTTGGATTTCTAGACCATTCTATTCTGGTAGTTCGACCGTGGAATTTTTTTGTTTCGGTATTTCCGGAATATGAGTGTGTGACTTGTTATAATCGATCCTATTGATAATACATAGAATGGACCTGTTATCTCTATCAAGATGATTCTACCTCGTCGGATATTTATTCTAGTATCTGGAGCACGGAATATATAGAATAGATCAAGAAAAGAAATATTTGAACTATGATTCATACCTACTATTTATTCAGACCTCGCAACCGGACTCAAAAAAAATTCAAATAGGTATTTCCTAAATCAAACGAATTTTATTCCTTCAGATTTATTTTGACCGAAGGATAACTCTTTCTCTAGATTTTGTTGAGTCATTACATCCATTCATTCAATAAGTGATCATCAAAGGTTCTTACTCAGAGAACCTTTGAGTTTAGCTTGAGGCTAAATCATCGTGGTTCTAGTATGAATCTGAGGTTTCAATTGATTCATAGGGTCTCAACAAGGGAATTCCTATCAATAGTAAAACAAGAGTAAATCCGCAGTACGCACAAAAAAAAAAAAAAAACAATAAATCAAATAACAAATAAAAAATAGGGAAGAGAAGATTCAAGAGGCCTGTAACGATCAACATAAAGAAAGACAGATGAGCCAACTTGATATTTTTTGGCATTATCATCACAAAGAAGAGATTCCGGATTTTTGTTACTTCGTATCTTCGAGGCAAATCAAGTGGTTAATGAAGTTTTTCATTTTCTATTATATATCCGTTGAAATCAGTATTTGTGTGTTTCCGCTTGAGCCGTACGAGATGAAATTCTCATATACGGTTCTCAGAGGGGGAGTTCCATTGGGTTACCTATCTCAATAAAGTATATGATTGGTTTGAGGAACGTCTTGAGATTCAGGCGATTGCAGATGATATAACTAGTAAATATGTTCCTCCTCATGTCAACATATTTTATTGTTTAGGGGGGATCACACTTACTTGTTTTCTAGTACAAGTAGCTACGGGTTTTGCTATGACTTTTTACTATCGTCCAACCGTTACAGAGGCTTTTTCCTCTGTTCAATACATCATGACTGAGGCCAACTTTGGTTGGTTAATCCGATCAGTTCATCGATGGTCAGCAAGTATGATGGTTCTCATGATGATCCTGCACGTATTTCGTGTGTATCTCACAGGTGGATTTAAAAAACCTCGCGAATTAACTTGGGTTACGGGTGTGGTTTTGGCTGTATTGACTGCATCTTTTGGTGTAACTGGTTATTCCTTACCTCGGGACCAAATTGGTTATTGGGCAGTAAAAATCGTGACAGGCGTACCTGAAGCTATTCCTGTAATAGGATCGCCTTTAGTAGAGTTATTACGTGGAAGTGCTAGTGTGGGCCAATCCACTTTAACTCGTTTTTATAGTTTACACACTTTTGTATTGCCTCTCCTTACTGCCGTATTTATGTTAATGCACTTTCCAATGATACGTAAGCAAGGTATTTCCGGTCCTTTATAGAGAAGACATATCATAGATATTTGTAATTGATCATATATCGGGGAGGACAATAGTATTTCAT